AAGAATGTAATAGGGTGTCTCCCGATTGTTTCACAGAAACAGAGACAGTAAGGCTTAGATGGGAGATAGAGGTATGTGATAGATAGTTATCGATCTTGATGGTATATTTTTAGGCCTTTTGCTTATGAAAGGCAACAAACAATAGGTCTTACTATTCCTACATGTTCCATTAGTAAGATTCCCTTGAAACTCCCAAGGGGGTAACTGTGTATCTTGCTTGTGATTAATGCTTCCCAATTCTACCAGAAATCATATAGGAACTTGTTACGAGTGTATTCATTGGATTGGTTCATCAATAGCATTAGGTCAGAATCCTATTTTGACTCTGCACCATTGATTCCACTATTATTAATGATAAATAATGGAAGAATTCCTTCATATTCATAGAGATAGGGGACATAATTCACATGGATATAGTAAGTCTCGCTTGGGCTGCTTTAATGGTAGTCTTTACATTTTCCCTTTCACTCGTAGTATGGGGAAGAAGTGGACTCTAGGGGTACTACTAATTGATAATTGAGTTGAGTAATCGAATTGTATCAATTGTTTAATAGATCATTCTGCGAAGCTAAAAAAAAAAATATACCCATTTCAAAAATTCTACCAGAATCCAGTAATATATGAATAAGAACCCTTCGATCAAACAAAGATTTCAATGATTTGATTCCCATGTTCGTATTTCCAAACTGAACACACATGATAGGAAATGGAAATTTTTTCCAACCGAATTCTTCCTAAATATTCTATTTCGATGAACCGGCCCTTACCAGAATTATGGATATTACAATGAGGAGCAACCAACCCCTATTTTTTTTTCCTTTTATATAATTTATATAATATATGCCCATACTATTCTTCCTACATTGATTGTTTCGATAGATCTCGGGATCCATATTGAAAATAATCAGAAACTTAGGAATTAGAAGAGTTGACGTTCGATTATTTCAGATTGATCGGAATCAATACAAATGGATGTAGCGAAGAAATAGAATTGGAGTGCTATTTACATGTAGACATATGTAGATACATATTATAGATTGATCCATATCAAGCACATATCTTTATACAACTTTATACAATACAATATAGATAGTGTGGTAGAAAGGTTCATATAGTTCTTTCTACCATACTATCTCATATACTGCTGACTCCAATCCACTCATTTCATTTAAGACTTGGGATTTGAATCCCTTTCATTTCTTCAATCATTGATAAGAACTAATAAGTCAAGTTTCATTCAAATTAATCATTTTGACTGACTGTTTTTACGTAGATGATAAGTAAAAAAGCAGTAGGAACTAGAATGAACAGCGCAGTAGCAATAAATGCGAGAATATTGACTTCCATAATCTCATCGTTTTTTTTTTGCTTTGCAATAACTCGGGATCTAATCCCATAGAGATAATAAGTCTTTCTCCTGAAAATTCCATGGGATGGATTGCATCCTGATGATACTGAATCGGATCAATATCATGAATAACAATATCTGATCTATCAAATCGGATTCATCGTCGAGAATTGAATAGTATAACATAGGAAGATCCTTTATCCATACCGAATCCAAAATGGGATTCCTGATTCAATCAAGAATCCCATTGAATTTCTCATTTCCACTCTTTCTTTTCTATAACCTACCGTCTTCCTTATACAATCATCTGATGAGGTATTATCTAACCGGTGTTCCATTGGTCACAGACCCAAACAGTAGGAGTGAAATGGAAAAAAGGATGAGTTAAGTTCTAAGCGAAGTTTTTGTGATGATCTAATCTTCTTGGGAGACAGAGAAGTGTGATAAAAATGGGTCCCGGTATAAAAAAAAGATCGAATATTCCGATAAATTCACTATTTTATTTATTGATTTTGTTCTTTCTTCGATGGGGTAAAATAGGAAGAAAAAAATCTATTCATTCCTTCCCTCCCTAGAACAAGAAAAGAGAGGCGGATCTTTGTTTGATCTTTTATTATATTAGTATCCTCTTTCCTTGGATTGAGGACTGAGACACATACATCAAAAAGAAAGTATGCAATTCAAATGAGATAGATAAATTGTTTTCAATTCGTAATTGAGGTTACACAAAATCGGAGTTAGAAAAGGGGGTAGGTTTCATCTGAAAAGTACTCTGTCGCTGTCGGGGTAACTATATTCTATATTAAGTTAATTGTGTATCGTACAATAAACGAATACAATTTGTGTATGTGTTCCCAGAAAACATATGAGTACTCTATTTCATTCCATTGATCAGGAGCAATCGAAAAAGCCAGACCAGTACAGTCTCTCTTGGAATCCTAAATATGGTGATACCACCGATCAATTCAATCTACATATGTCTCTCTCCCATCAATCGGTACTAGTTGAAGTAATTGAAATTACCGTATTTGTCCGATGAGAAATGCGAAACGAAAAACGAAAGAAATAAGGTCCACCGCTGAGAATTCAATTCTGCCCCTTGCCCCCCCTTCACAGAAAATGAAGAGATGAATTGATGGATTCATCGGATTCTAGGTCGGGACTGACGGGGCTCGAACCCGCAGCTTCCGCCTTGACAGGGCGGTGCTCTGACCGATTGAACTACAATCCCAGGGAAATGAGTTATACAGCATACATATTCTCATACATATTCTTATAATTTCTTTATATTTATAATTGCCGTGTTTTACCAGAAACACGAATTGATATTCACATGGATATGAACTATAGTGAGAGTGACACGGATTACTAGTAATCCTGTGGTTATTGCCACATCGATTGATAAGATAATCAATCTTTCAATGAAAAAAAGGACTCTTTTTTTCTTTACTCCTTCTTATATTTACAGATTATTAATCTCGATCGTTAGAAAGATCAGAACGCGTGGGAACAAACGAACAAAGAAATAGGGATATAGCAGAAAAAATGGACTATTTATTCCTCTATATCAGGCATTTCTGGAGGACAAATTGGTTATATCATCCCCATGGATCGGCGAATTATTGGGCCGAGCTGGATTTGAACCAGCGTAGACATATCGCCAACGAATTTACAGTCCGTCCCCATTAACCGCTCGGGCATCGACCCAGGAAGAATCAATTCTAGGCTTATTGATAATCCATGATCAACTTCCTTTCGTAATACCCTACCCCCAGGGGAAGTCGAATCCCCGCTGCCTCCTTGAAAGAGAGATGTCCTGAACCGCTAGACGATAGGGGCATACCTGCCCGATCGCCATCATATTATGCTCATAGTATGAGCAGTTTTTTGGAATTGTCAATATAATGTAATGGCATGACTAGATCCGAAGAATCTTTCTTGCTTCCACAATTACATAGAATTTTTTGATTGTTCATTCATGAACCATCATATATATATGACGAAGTATAGGATCCCCTCAGCGGGGATTTGTCCGACAAAAAAAAGTCAAACCCCCTTTCTTCAATTTTCACTCATTGATTCGCTCATCGTTAAGACGAGATATGCCTCACTAACACTAAGCCAGGAAATTCAGAAATGATAGAATTTTTTTTGATTGATTCAAAAAGGTGATGTAGAACTCGTAAATCTGGGAAGGGATTGACAAGTAATCGAAAAGATTCTTTTTTTCTATAAGAATTCAGTTCAGGGTACGAGTCGAATCCTTCATCACATGATTCGATGAAATATTTTGGATCTATGTCGGATTGGTACATGTATCAATCAAGTGAATCTCGCTTCGATGGGTCAATAAAAGCAAAGCAATTGGGAGCGAAACAATTCATTGCATTGATATTTCTCAAATATAAATAATCATTTGATTTGACCCTAGAACTTCCTAGGTAAATCAAATGGCTTGTTCTTGAATCAGCCCCCTATGCATACATGTATATATGTACATATAGTCTATACATAGATACATGCAGTAGACTCATAGTGGTTAGTGGCCTCTTCATGAATTGAAGAAAATGGCCCTTTTAACTCAGTGGTAGAGTAACGCCATGGTAAGGCGTAAGTCATCGGTTCAAATCCGATAAAGGGCTTTTTCCACGAAGCTCCCGCCTTAGTCTTCATTTTTCATCGGAGAATAGAGATATTATTGATATTTGTAATAAAAACAAGGTAAACGGACCGCATAATGAGTTATCATTCTAATGAGTTATAGGTATAAAGTTGAGCATTTGTTCATTATGATAATAAGGAATCCCACTTATTAGGAGGACTACTATGTCACTACAGGCTATACTCCTCCTCATGTTTCATTATTTATATTTTTGGTCCCGGGACATGGATATTCGAGATAATACCCAATCTCAATTATGAATCGACAAACCAAAGTTTTACTACTTCTCCATTGTTCCAATTAAATCCATCGGAAAAATTAGAAATCAAGAAAAGAAAAAGTAAGTGGACCTGACCCATTGAATCATGACTATATCAGCTATTCTGATATTCAAATTGGATAGAGATAAAATTGTAGAAGCGGACCCTTTTTTTTATTTCCTTGGACCACGCAAGAATTTGTCGATATTTCCGATTGAATCTTCTTGTTCCTGGATGCTCCATAGGAATAAATCGCTATTCCCTTCCTCCACAGAGAAACCATTTATTCCGAGTCACAAGAGCAATATATTTTTCAATATCTTTCTTTGATTCCAGAAAAAGATCAGTTTATATCTATATAGGATTTCGATATAGATATCAGATCATGGCTTCATGTACCAAATATTTACATATTGATGCATCAGAAATTTTTGTTCCGCCAATGCAACGGAGAGCGAATGCGAGAAAGGGACTTTCATTTAAGTCTCCTATTATTTAATATTTAATTTAGGGACATGGACAAAAAAATAGGGAATTTTCCTTTTTTTTTCTGCCGGATAAAGGTAAAGTAAAGAGGGAAATATTCGAAGTTTCTTTTTTTTTGGTTCGACCCGTGAAAAGATATACTCTGGAATTTTCGATTCATTCGAAAGAAATATAATAAAGAAGACAATAACAAACAAAAAAGAATCCAAAAAAAAAAGGAAAGAGTAATAAATTATATATATAT